CAACATGATTAGGGTCTGATCATAGAAAAGATTCTCCTCAAGTGAACCAGCCTATCCTGTGTAAGGGGGCTTACACGTTGGTTGGAATAGAGACACATTTGGTTGTGAATTCCAATGTGGCAGATAAAATCATATATCTGCATGGCCCAATCAATAGTTCAAGTCACACACTCCCATAATCCATCTCTCTTTTGGGAATCCACTTCAACTACTCGTATCAAATTAAAGAATACTTTTGGATTAGTTGAGGGAAAATTTCCAACTAAAATGTCTTATTTTTTTTTTTTTTTTTTTCAATACAATAATACATATCTGTAGCAATGAAATACTATAGTTCCTCACCAAAACGAAATGATATATGATCGATTACAAATAAGTATGTCTTCTCTATAAAGGACCTGAAATACCCTGCTTACGTATCATTGGGAAGTGCATTAACATAAATACGGCAGTAAGAAGAGGTAATACAAAAGTGTGTAAACTATAAAAACGGGTCAAAGTGGATTGACCCACACTAGCACTTCCACGTAATAGCTCTACCAAGGGCGAACCTATTACAGGAATCGCTTCAGGTACGCCTGTCACGATTTTGACTGCCCAATAACCAATTTGGTCCCGAGGTAAGGAATAACCAGTTACACCAAAAGATGCAGTCAATACAGCCAGAACCACACCCGTAACCCAAGTTAATTCGCGAGGTTTTTTAAATCCACCTGTGAGATAGACACGAAATACGTGCAAGATCATCATTAGGACCATCATACTTGCTGACCATCGATGAACTGATCGGATTAACCAGCCAAAGTTGGCTTCAGTCATTATGTATTGAACAGAGGCAAAAGCCTCCGTAACAGTCGGACGATAGTAAAAAGTCATAGCAAAACCCGTAGCGACTTGTACTAAAAAACAAGTAAGTGTGATCCCCCCTAGACAATAAAATATGTTGACATGAGGAGGAACATATTTACTAGTTATATCATCGGCAATCGCCTGAATCTCGAGACGTTCCTCGAACCAATCATATACTTTATTGAGATAGGTAAACCGACAGACCCCCCTAAGAACCGTATATGAAAATTTCATCTCGTACGGCTCAAGCGAAAACACCCAAATGGTTAAAACGGATACGTAATAGAAAGTTTGAAATTTCTTAATCACTTGGTTCAAACATCTCTGAGGATATGAAGGAACCAAAATCCGAAATCCCCCTTTTTGATGGTAATGCCAAAATCTCAAGTGGGCTCATCCGTCTTTATATTGATCGTTACAGGCCTCTTGAATTTTCTCTTCCCCTATTTTTTTATTTGATTTGTTGTTTGTGCGTAATATGGATTTACTATTTGTATTATTTTGTTTACTCTTGCTAGGAATTCTCTTGTTGAAACCCTATGATTTGATTGAAACCTCAGATTCATACTAAAACCACGATGATTCAATAAAGCCCTAAAGCTAAGCCAAAAGGTTCTCTGAGTAAGAACCATTTGATCATCACTTACTTAATGAATGGATGTTATGACTAAAAATCCAGAGACAAATTTGTCTTTCGGTCAAAATAAACACGATTCGGAAAGAGAAAAAATCGTTCGATTTATGAAATACCTCTTTGAAAATTTTTTGAGTTGGAGTCCGGTCGCGAGGTCTGAATAGTAGGTATGAATCATAGTTTAAATATTTCTCTTGAGCTATTCTATGTATTCCGTGCTCCAGATACTCGAATAAATATCCGACGGAGCAGAACCATCTCCATTGAGATGAGATGACAGACCCATTTCTGCACTATCAATAGGATCAATTATAACAAGTCACACACTCATATTCCGGAACTACCGAAACAACGAAATTCCGCGGTCGAACTACCAGAATGGTCCAGAAATCCGAGTCCTAAGCGATTCATTTTTGATTCAAAAGCTAGGACTTCGTTTTTCTTGTGGGACTAACTCATTGAAATTCCATCCAGTAAAACGGAAGAATTATAAATCTCCAAAATAATAGATAGGAATATCGCAAATAGAGCCATTGCGACACCCATTAAGGGGGTAGTTCCCCATCCAGGAGCTACTTTACCATATTCCGAATTCAACGGTTTCAATAAATCCCCTGTAAGAGTTCTTCTTGGCCCAGATCTAGAACTGTCCTCAACGGTTTGTGTAGCCATAAATCCAATTGCATTGGTTGAGATCTGTTGACTTTGTATACTATTCCGTTGTAAATAAACGATCTTGTCGTAATGTAGATCCACTGTATCGTGGTCTTGAAATTTTCTAATAATGGAAACAGCAACCTTAGTCGCCATCTCTATATCCGGTTCACTTGTAAGCTTTACTGGGTATGCCTTATATACTGCTTTTGGGCAGCCCTCTCAACAACTAAGAGATCCGTTCGAGGAACACGGAGACTAGTTGAAATGATGAACCTCCCCTATTAGTTGGGAGGCTCATTACTTCAATTGAGATAATAAAAAATCATTTCTACTTTTTAGTAGAAATCCTAGGCGGATCTCGAAAAAAGATAGCGAAAAAAATTATCCCTAGAGTCGAAATTAACAGGAATGTATAAACCAATGCTTCCATAGATTCGATCGTGGTTTACAATTATAGCTTCCACACCTGTTCATTTGGGATCATTTCCCAGACAAGGAAAGGGTAATATTTAAATTAAAGAAAAGCAATAATGAAAATCAAAATTTCTCTGGTACCCTGACTATACCTATGCTAAATAAAAAAAAAATGGAGGCGAATGATACCAGACCAGAACAACGTTGTATCAAACTACTTGTCTCCTTGTAGTTGGATCTCCAAGTTTTTGGAATGTCCCAAATTCGACTTGAGCATCCAAATCTGGGTCAATCCCAGCAAAAACATCTCTGAACAAGGTTCTAGCACCATGCCAAATGTGTCCGAAAAAGAAGAGCAAAGCAAATGAAGCATGTCCAAAAGTGAACCAACCCCTTGGACTGCTACGAAAAACACCATCTGATTTCAAAGTAGCACGATCTAATTCAAAAATTTCACCCAATTGTGCGCGTCTAGCATATTTTTTCACAGTAGCCGGATCACTATAGCTGATTCCATTGAGTTCGCCGCCATAGAACTCAACAGTTACGCCTACTTGTTCGACACTATATTTAGATTCTGCCCTTCTAAAAGGAACATCGGCTCGCACAATTCCATCTCCGTCTACCAAAACGACTGGAAATGTTTCAAAAAAAGTAGGCATACGGCGTACAAAAAGCTCATGCCCCTCTTTATCTCTAAAGACGGGGTGCCCTAACCACCCAACAGCTATCCCATCCCCGTTGTCCATTGAGCCCGCTCGGAATAATCCCCCTTTCGCCGGATTATTCCCGATGTAATCATAAAAAGCTAATTTTTCGGGAACTTTCGACCAAGCTTCTGATAAACTCAGATTTTCGGCTAGTCCGGCGCCAACTCTTCGATATATTTCTTGCTGGAAGTACCCCTGATCCCATTGATAACGGGTGGGCCCAAATAATTCGATGGGGGTAGTTGCTGAACCATACCACATCGTTCCAGCAACTACAAAAGCTGCAAAAAAGACAGCAGCAATACTACTGGAAAGGACAGTTTCAATATTACCCATACGTAATCCTTTGTATAGTCGTTGGGGCGGGCGGACGCTAAGATGGAATAGGCCCGCTAATATGCCCAATGTCCCCGCTGCAATATGATGGGAGGCTATTCCCCCCGGAACAAAAGGATCAAAACCTTCCGCCCCCCACGCTGGATTTACAGGTTGTACTTTTCCGGTTAGACCATAGGGGTCGGACACCCATATTCCAGGACCATACAAACCTGTTACATGAAATGCACCAAAACCAAAGCAAGCCAACCCTGAGAGAAATAAATGAATTCCAAAGATCTTGGGCAAATCCAAGGAGGGTTTTCCCGTACGTTCATCACAGAATATTTCTAGGTCCCAATACACCCAATGCCAGATGGCTGCTAAGAAGCACAAGCCGGAAAACACAATATGTGCCCCGGCCACACCTTCGTAACTCCAAATACCGGGATTCGCTACAGTTCCTCCTGTGATACTCCAGCCACCCCATGAATTGGTTATTCCTAAACGAGTCATGAAAGGTATAACAAACATACCCTGTCTCCACATTGGATCAAGAACAGGGTCAGAGGGATCAAAAACCGCTAATTCATATAGGGCCATCGATCCGGCCCAACCAGAAACTAGAGCTGTATGCATTATATGGACAGAAAGTAAGCGACCGGGATCATTCAATACGACGGTATGAACACGATACCAAGGCAAACCCATGGAAATACCCCTTTTTTATCAAAGAAAAATAGACACTATGTGACTTTATCGCATTGGAAAAGACTATGCTCCGCCTTTCAGTGGATTATCTCGGGGCAAGGGTAAATATTTATTCTATTCCCTTCCCTTCCATTGGAAATAATTGAACAATTCTGTTCGTAGGAACAAAGAGAAACAAATCTATTCTATACCCGATAAGTACCAATACGCAATGGGGGGTCCCATTTTTGTTTTTTTGAGCGAATGCATAAAGACTTGTTCATCATTCGAATGATCCATTCGTAATAATTTTATTTTCCGTTATTCACTCTGTCTTCCTCCATGAATCCTCTAATCTATGGCCAATCTATGGATAAAATACAATAAACGTTTTTGTTTTTAAAATATGATAAATGCAAATATTAGTTAGTAAGGTGAGAAACCCATTTTTACGTTTCCACATTAAAGTAAAATATAGTACTTAGTGCTTTTTTTGTTTAACTTAATGCCCATTGGTGTTCCAAGAGTGCCTTTTCGGAATCCTGGAGAGGAAGATGCAGTTTGGATTGACGTATAGTGCGACTTGTCAGACATATTGGGTCATATGGGATTTCCCCGTTCTCTCCCCCGATTGAGATACCCCCCGTTTTGCCCAAGAAAGATTGATTGAATCATTAATCATAATTCGAATTCGGAGCGTGAAGCGCAATTAGATCAATTTATTTGTTGGTTTGGGGATCAAAATTATATCAATTAATCCATATTATCAACTAGAATAATTTATGGTTAGGTTGGACCAATAAGAAGTATCCAGGCTCCGTTCAGGAAATACCAAATTTGGAATCTACGTATGATTATCGCCTGGATCATAATGGATTCTTATTATCTTATTATATTTAATACCAAAAATAAAATAATATAGATATATAAAAATATAAAATAAAAATATAAAAATAGATAATATAAGCGATCTCAAACTGCCAATCAATAAAGTAATATGATGAATACATCAAATATTTGGTATTGGCAGAAGGTATGAAACCGACCAAATTGAAAAAAAAAAAAAAGAAGTCGTAGCAAAAAAAAAAAAAAAAAAAAAAAAAAAGTGGTACTGGGATTATTTGCACTATATGTGCAAATAGAATTCGGGCATATTTTTACCCGGAGTAGAGCATAAACCTAAAAGAGTTGAGGAGGCCCATTTAGGAACAAGAAAATGACATCGTGATTCGGATCTCGATGAAACCAATACATCAATGGCAGGTTAGTTCGATAAGTTCAATGAATTCTTTTTTTTTTATTATATTTATAAGTTAATATAAATTCTTATAGGTTAAAAGGAAGTGATTCAAAACTCACGTTTCTTAAAAATGGAAGAAAAAGCCTCTTCGTTTAGTTAGGAAAAGCTTTTTATTTTACAAAAAACAAAGAGGGCTGGAATCGATACATTGATTCTTTTTTTTTTTCGAAATTTGGATTTTTTTGAACCGTATGCATCTAAAGGCGCGTGTGCGGTTCCGAAGGAAATTTTGTCCTAGTCCTAATCAACCGACTTCATCGAGAAAGATTACTTTTTTTAGGGCAAGAGGTTGATAGCGAGATCTCGAATCAAATTATGGGTCTCATGATATATCTCAGTATAGAAAATGTGAACAAGGACTTTTATTTGTTTATAAACTCTCCCGGCGGGTGGGTAATCCCGGGAATAGCCATTTATGACACTATGCAATTGGTGGCACCGGCTGTACATACAATATGCATCGGATTAGCCGCTTCAATGGGATCTTTTATCCTGGTCGGGGGAGAAATTACCAAACGTATAGCATTCCCTCACGCTTGGCGCCAATGAATTTTTTATTTTTATTTGAGAGAAAACATAAGACTATGCCTTCGCTATCTGGAATATAAATAATAAGTAATAATAGCATGGCACCTCGATCTCGATATTAACATAACAAACCATTATTTCATTTTTTTTTTTCCATAACATGAGATTCTGTATCGAGATAGTAGTATGAAACAAAGATTATTTCCCGATTTCATCTTATGTATCGGGGGTCTGTTTCAGCGTCACAAACAAATCTTTTTTTGCTTTTACACCAGAAGTCTCTTTCCTATATTTAGGTTATGAAAGAGTACGAAAGAAAATGAAAAAAAAAAAAAAATAATAATTTTTACTTATTTGATCCGATCAGAAAGAGACTTTGGGATTGCGGAATCACAGACGAGATAAAATAAATAAAATATATAAAGCAACGGAACCATCATAGTATTTTTGGCTCTTCCGAAAGGAAGGATGGTAAATGGAGCATTCAACGATCTGGATCTGATGGATCTTATTTGTCTCTTTCTTCAATGGAGGGGAAAAGGAAATTCCATTTAGGAGCCGTATGCAATGCACAAAAAAATATGCCTGTACGGTTGTTCAATTCTATCTTTTTCCTCTTGCTTGGTATTCTTTATCCCATGCGATCGTGCGAGACGAGATAGGGGAATCCCTCATTATGTTATTATATCGCCAGGGTTATGATCCACCAACCTGCTGCCTCTTTTTATGAGGCAACAACAGGAGAATTTATCCTGGAAGCGGAAGAACTACTAAGACTACGCGAAACCCTCACAAGGGTTTATGTACAAAGAACGCTAAAACCCTTATGGGTTATATCCGAAGACATGGAAAGGGATGTTTTTATGTCAGCAACAGAAGCCCAAGCTCACGGCATTGTTGATCTTGTAGGGACCCAAAATACCGAGGGTTTCGCATAAAAATCCTAGATTCTATCTTGAACCCTAATTAGAATGATTCGTAATTTCATATTTTTATTTTCTGTTCTTAGCCAGGTAAAAAATTAAGAAGTAATTCATCATGATCGGGTTAGGATCGATCTAAACCAGCCTTTGTATACGATGCAGCATGCCAACCATTAAACAACTTATTAGAAACACAAGACAGCCAATCCACAATGTTACGAAATCCCCTGCTCTTCGAGGATGTCCTCAGCGTCGAGGAACATGTACTAGGGTGTATGTGCGACGCGTTCAGATCATGGGCTGGAACAAATGAGACGATTTTTCCAGTATAAATGACCAGTACCAAAGAATAGGATGGAATGGACGAACTCCATTCACCATATAAAAATAAAGATCTATCATATACCTATATTGTGTATGTTGTGTATGGAATTTATGGTTTCCATTGGTGCAAATCCCATCACCTCAATTTGAGATGAAAAGCAATTCCCCATTGGTAGCAAGTGGTATCCATTAAGCGGGGAAATGGTATTTAAAAAACAGAAAAATTCTGTTCCTACTCTTGCAAGAACGGACTAACAGGGTCAGCTACCTAGCCAACCTTCACAATTAAATGCCGTCACTGTATGGATAGATCTAGTTGTGAAAAGACCTATTACTGTATAATTCATGGGTAGAGCCAAAGAGTGTGAACTGTACAAGTTACCAAAACATTGATTAAATGAGTAAGGGGCTCCGGTGTATAGAGAGGACCTCACCGTTTAAGAAGTAACCATAGAAACGATGGAAGCCACTATTTCTATTTTATTTATTTATTTATCCATTTAATTTACTACGTATTTATTATTACTATTACTATTTATTTGATACTTAATATCGATATCAATAAAATTTATTATTATTATTTTTTTTTTTGTTTTGTGGCGAAATGCCTGGAAGAAATAAAAAATCGTGGTTGGGAAGGTTATAGTAGCAAAAGCCATTGGAATTTTTTTTTTATACATTGGAAGAATCCGTTTTGTTATTAATTAAACTAGAGGAGGGGAAAAGAATGACTGAAAGAAAAGAAATCAATTAGTTATTCATCAAAGTTTTATTTGATTCAATGACCAGAGTTAAACGAGGATATATAGCTCGGAGACGTCGAGCAAAAATGCGTTTATTTGCATCAACCTTTCGAGAGGCTCATTCAAGACTTACTCGAACTATTATGCAACAGAAAACGAGAGCTTTGGTTTCTGCTCATCGGGATAGAGGCCGGCAAAAGAGATATTTTCGGCGTTTGTGGATCACTCGGATAAACGCAGTAACCCGCGAGGGTAAGGTATCCTATAGTTATAGCAGATTAATACACGATTTGCACAAGAGGCAGTTGCTTCTTAACCGTAAAATACTTGCGCAAATAGCTATATCAAATAAGAATTGTCTTTACATGATTTCTAATGAAAACATGATTTCTAATGAAATCATCAAATTAAATTAAATAAGGAGATTGTAATTGTAAGGAATTCGATGGAATGATTTAAGCGGAGTTCCCCGGAGAATGAACTCCGGGAAGATAAAATGGAAATTCATATGATAAAAGTAGGAATGAATAAACACGTTTCAAAAAAAAAAAAAAGATTTTTCTCCCCCCCCCCCTTATTATTTTTTTTTTTTTTTTTTTTTTCTTATGACCCGACAATCAAATCTCTCAGCTTTTCCAACAAAACATCAATCGGAGTTTGAGTTCCGATTAGATTTTTTATTCAATTCGGGTTGCGGGTCCACTTATTTCTGGCTCTAGGGCCGGTAGTTCTAGGGAGCGACTCGGCTCTCTCAAATTGTTTCTCATTATTAAGAAAAGGTAATGAAGATAAAATGCGAGCTTGTTTTATAGCGATAGTAATTAATCTTTGTTGTTTCAAAGTCAATCTGTTCACTCTTCTAGATAAAATTTTTCCTTGTTCACTAATAAATTGACTAATTAAGCTCATGTTTCTATAATCAATTCGATCCCCCGATTCAATTGGGGGCAAACGCCTACGAAAAGATCGCTTGGATTTACGAAAGGGTCGCTTGGATTTATCCATGGTTTATTTCTTATCTCTAAAATCCTAGTTTATTTCTTCATTCATTTCGGATCCGACCGAAAGAAAGGAGGACTTGATTTGTTTATTTTATAATTGAGTTGTTTATTTTATAATTATAATAATATATGTTTATTTTATATATATATATATTATCTAAATATAATAAATTTTTTTTATAATTAATTATTATTATTATATATTATATATATATATAATATAACATTTATTATTATTATATTATATATATATATAATATAATTTCAAATTTTTTAATTTCTTTTTATTTAATTATTATATTATATATTAATTATATTTTATTTAATATTTATTTTATATTTAATTTATTTATATTTTTTAACTTCTTCCTGTTACTTCGAAAGGGGGCACTGATGTTCTGCTCAATCTATTTCTTTATCTCCCCATGAATCGTATGCTTGTAACAATAAGGACAGAATTTTCTCAATTCCAATCGACTAGGTGTATTGTTTCGATTCTTTTGAGTAATATATCTGGAAATGCCCCTCGATTTTTTATTGAAATCCTTTCGGGCACAACTCGTACATTCCAAAATCACCCTTACCCTGGCTTCTTTATTCTTGGCCATGAACCTCCTTTTGGATTTTGGATTCACTCAACTCTTCCATTTTTGATCCTTTTCTAATAAGAAGAAAGGAACAAAAAACCGGAAGTTGCTAACTTGAAACCCAATACCCAATTATGAATATGAAAGATTTCGTTTCAATCAATAGAGTAATCATAAAATAAGTAATACGATTTTTTCTAACTACCAGCTATTCTCTAATCCCAATATTTCATTTACTATATTGTATGGTCTCGAACCCCCCCCCTAGACCCATATTTCTAGTTCGGCTCTCCCCCTATTAATTCTATCTTGAACTCAAGTTTCG